TTGAGAGTTTCCGACCTCATACGGCTCAGCGGTCAAATTCTTTTGGTGTCCTATTTTTTAATTACCCTATCTAATTGAATGAGATTTCTCAAAGATATATCCCATTTTTTTTTCGAGTTAACCAAAAGAAAGAGGTTAATTACATGAGTTTCAAACTAAAATTTTTATTAATAATCAGTTTTATCTTTTCTCCCACCTTCAGAAGAATAAAGTATAAGCATTTTCACTATCATTCGAATTTTCTGAAAGGTAACCATCTCGGTTTCATATATAAATTTATATTTCATATATAAAATAAATTTATATAGATTATATAGAATCTTTGAAAAAGACCTTCCTTCATAAGAAGGAAAAGACTTACTATCTTTGGGATCTGATGCTACACCGCTGCTCAATACCTTAGGGGATCAACTCTATTACATAAGTGGATTCCTAACTTTTATCTCATATCATGACATAAGTAAGCAGTTCTTATTGTATCGGACCAAAACCTCGCGAATTGATCTTTACGGCGCTTCCTCTATCAATTAGATCCTTTATCCATAGAATAAAGTATCTAGGCATACCTATTTCTTCATATTTCGACTTTTATGAAGTTTATTTCTTTACTACAGCTGATAAAAATCGTTGTTTTGAACGATACATATGTAGAAAGCCTACCCTTTTTTCTAGTATTTATTAACGGATTTGTTCTTTCTTTCCTTTTTTTATTTCTATAGTGGAGATAGTCGCACGTAATGACAGATCACGGCCATATTATTAAAAGCTTGTGGTAAGAATGGGTTTCGCTCTAGTGCCCGAAAATAATATTCCAAAGCTTTCGTATGTTCTCCGTTCCTTGTGTGGATAAGGCCTATGTTATAGAGTATATAACTTCGATCATAAGGATCAATTTCTAGTCGCATAGCTTCATAATAATTCTGTAAAGCTTCCGCATAATTTCCTTCGGATTGAGCCGACATCCGTTACGGTCGTCATTCGATTCAAAGAATCTCCGTTCCAGAACCGTACATGAGATTTTCATCTCATACGGCTCCTCCTTTATGTGCATAATGATAATAATACATGGAATCAAAAAAGATTGAAATATTCTCATTATAAACTAAGTGGGGCTGGTGTTTTTACAAGAAATCTCTAGCCAACCTTCTTGTAAAAGATCTTTCCTTAACATCAAGCATGTTGGTATTAGATAAAAAAGGTTAAGGTTATTCCAACAATTTCTTTGTCTTCAACGCCCTTTAATTTGCAGGAATTAGTCACTTCAACAGTCTTCGATGGTTATACGGGTATCCAAAATACGAACGAGATGGATGTTTGTTGTCCCAACCATTCTTGTTAGTCCCGATCCTGATAAGGAAAAGGGATAATTTATAACAAAGTTTTCGTGTGTTGATTCCGAGGAGTAGTGCTTCTTCCCCTATGCCCCCTATTGGTACTAGTGGAGTAGGGTTGACCTAACCCATAGGTGTAACCTTTCGCTCAATACTCTAGAATTGATAATTGAAGCATCTGAGGCTGCATTAATCGGGGATACACGACGGAAGGGGTTGTTTTATTTACAAACTTCACCTTCAACAAGCGTAGATTTATTTCAATAATTTTTTTTCTTCCTATCCCGAATAATAATAATGTTGTCTTTCTCTTAAGACTGAGAGCGGTAAAAAATATAAAATAAATAAAAAAATAATCAAATCGCACCATCTCTGTAATAGGTGAATGCCTCTTTTTCTCCCGAAGTTGTCGGAATTATTCGTAATAAGATATTGGCTACAATTGAAAAGGTTTTATCAATAAAATTTCCATTTATCCCAGATCTAGACATAGGTGTATTAATCCATTCTATAATTTATTTTAATTTCCTTTCGTGAGAAAATGATCCCACAAACAAAGGACTTGTACAGTACGAAATAACATAAAAACGGATTCATTGAAATAAAACGGAAGACCTTTTACTCAAATTGTTTCTTTTTGACAGGAATCAATAAAAAAATAAGAAATATTTGAATCTGATTAGATTTCATAAAAATAGTATAAGAATGAAGGGAACTATTCCGATTTCATTGAAGCTGAATAATCGAATAATCAAAGAGTTTATCCTACAGATTAGGATAATTCGATAATTTTTGATTTAATTATTATCCAAAGAGGAAAAAGAATCGAATAATCATTCTATGATGAAAATGGAATACCGTTTATTTTGTGTTGTGTGTATAGTGGGTATACGCTATACAATCAAATATAAAAAAAATCCGGGGGGACGGTTCATGAATTTGGAATAAATCTATGGGTTAAGAAGTTGGAGTAAGAAATTGTTGTTGAAAAATCTAAAACTGGAAAGGAATTTTATAATTTTTATGAAAATAGAATAATAGTCTAAACTAAATAGAATCATGATCTAAAGGTATCCATTAAACATAGTCTAAAAAAATAGATCGATCGTTGGATTCGTTCCAATTGAGTGATTTAATCCGGTATAAATATTAGAAAGGGCGGAACCACC